CAATCAATCCCAGATGAAATCTCCCTTCTATCTCCGGATCTTGTATTTTGTATCGAGAGGAGTCGGCGTGTAATTTTGGGAGCTACACTATAGCTATCGAGGAGATAAGGGCATTTTCTTCATCTATTGCTAGGTCAATAATTTATTATTCTAAAAATTGTAATGGAAACTCCAAGTATCTGGCTAGATACCCCTAACCAGATACTTGGCTTATGAATGAATGGGATTTCGAGTCCCATTCCTATTTGGAGTCCCGTTCAAAGGATTTGGAGTCCTTTGGAAACAAGGAAAGGATGGGATTTTGAGTCCCATCCCCTATGTGTTTGATGAGACACCAAACAACCAACTACTACTATTTACGGTCCATCTCATTTACATCTGAATCTTTGAGAGGAATCACGTTCATATCTCAGTCGTTACTTCTGTTTTTTCTTTATCTTTTATCTCTCTCCTTTATCTGTAAGACTATTCCTTGAGTTTTGGGTCTCGCTCCAATCCTTTCGGATGTTAGGATTTGCTGTCCCAGCCTTGGTTCGGAGAGAGAAATAGAAAAGGTGGGACTTACTGCCTCACATGTCTCTGCAATAGGACCCACCCGTCTCTCGAGTCGGAGATACATTTCCAGTGCCATCTCACCCGGGGAGACAAGCATAGAAATCGACCAAGTGAAAATTTTGAGTTCCATTGGTGAGAAGCGAGAAGTCGAGGTACTTTTCTCATAGGACCTCTGGACGCCTCGCGTAGGATTCGAACCTCCGTACTACGCGGTACTCTATTTCGAGCCTAGTATGCCTACCCTTCTTTCGAAGCAGGGAGACGCGGTGGAGCTACGTTCACCAATCCAATTATACGGGTATATCTACATGCCTGTCAACTGCTGAACCGAATTTTCATCTCCTTTTTACCAAATTTACTAACTGGGAGACTCCACTCGGGTCAGGTTTAGACGAGGTCCCTGGACCTTTTCCATTACTCATTGCTTCTTCATGAAGTGGTAGGATTCCACTTCATACTGACGATGGCCGAGGGTTCGAATCTATTCTCGCCCGTAATCAATCATCCCTAAAGGGGTGGTTGATTCCCTCCTCCTACATACAGAGAAGAGAGATACTTTTTTTTCACGACCTGACAAGCCCACGCCTATCTCGCAAGCAAATCTTTTTCTCGGTATCAATCAAATAATACCATATGAAGATGCAAGAAAGAGAGGCATTCTCCTTCCGCCTAAATACTTGGATGTAGCAGCATGGGTTGTCACTGCCCAACCCCAGCTGTGCATCGCGCGGAAATACTTATATCTCCTCCGGAATAGACGAGTGATCATTTTCCTAGCAAGCAAGTGATTCCGGGTGCGAAAAGAAAAATACAAGCTAGATAGGAGAATGTCAGGATCAATTACCGAAGAAGATATAACTATTTCGTAAGTTGTAGAGACAGACTAGTTGGGACAGCAGAAGCAGAACCGGCTTTTGTTAAAAGTCGTTTGAAAAAAAAAAAGTTCGCGTCACAATTTGAAGTGAGTCTAGAATAAAGTATTCCGTGTGATCCCGATAATGGGATCTATTAATATACCCGATAGGATTGATGCTAGTGCACGAATGATCATAGCTATTTCAATAGAACTTTTTGAAATTGAAATTGATGGAGAAACTAATGAATTTTGTATATAAGTTGTGGATGCATCGCTCCTCCCATTCTTCCCAGTGAACATTAATTTAATTATTTTGAGATAATAGTAGATAGAGATGACACTTGTGACGAGCGCTACCAGAACTGATGGGTACGAACCAGCCTTCCATCCATGCCAAAAGGGATAGAGTTTACCGAAAAAACCGGATGGTGGAGGGATACCCCCTAGGGATGGTGAACGTAAAACCGGAGAGAATGTTAGAACAGGATCCTTCATGTATAATCCCGCGTAATCCCTAATATTATCAGTTCCGGTTCGTAAACCAAATGGGGTGATACGAGCAAAAGTTCCCAGATTCATGAGTATATAGATAAACGTATAAGTTATCATACTTGCATAACCGTTCTCCGGGTCTGCAGCAAGTACTCCAATCATAATATATCCAATTTGGCTTATAGAGGGATAAGCTAGCATACGTTTCATGCTTATTTGAGTAACGGCAATTAGATTTCCTAATATCATGCTAGAAGTAGCCAATAATCCTACCACGATATGCCACTCATTAGATAAATATGGGAAAATTAGACCGAAGAGTCGCGTAAATAAAGCTGGAGCTGCTACTTTAGAGGTAACGGAGAAAAAAGCAACGACTGGTGTAGGAGAGTCAGAGTCGAAAAGAAGATTTTCGATCTTTCCGCTCATTCAGAACCGTGCATGAAATTCTTACTTCACACGGCTCTTGGTTCATAAGAGATTCACTAATGATATTGCTCCCAGAACCTCCCTCGTGTATGTTTCAAACCCATTATTCCTTGAATAATTCATAATCATTCAATATGAGGACTAATTGTTAACTTCTCGAAGAATCCCTCATCATTTGTTTAGATTACCCACCAGCAGTTTCGTCTCGAATTTTTTCTTGCTTGTTTGTCCTTCTTCATTTTTCACCGGAATCCTTTCAACAACTAAAACAACTTGTTTAGCTGGCTCAATAGGCACACACGCCCGGCGGGAGAGACAAATTGTGACTTTTTTCGTTCCTAGCGGAG